GATTGTTGTTGGTTTTAGTTTTGGTGTGGTGAGTGTTTTTACCTCACTTTTATAGTGGAAATTTTTATTAAAAAAAAATCAATAAAATAATTTGTAGTGTTTTTACCTCACTTTTATAGTGGAAATTTTTATTAAAAAAAAATCAATAAAATAATTTGTAGTGTTTTTACCTCACTTTTATAGTGGAAATTTTTATTAAAAAAAAATCAATAAAATAATTTGTAGTGTTTTTACCTCACTTTTATAGTGGAAATTTTTATTAAAAAAAAATCAATAAAATAATTTGTAGTGTTTTTACCTCACTTTTATAGTGGAAATTTTTATTAAAAAAAAATCAATAAAATAATTTGTAGTGTTTTTACCTCACTTTTATAGTGGAAATTTTTATTAAAAAAAAATCAATAAAATAATTTGTAGTGTTTTTACCTCACTTTTATAGTGGAAATTTTTATTAAAAAAAAATCAATAAAATAATTTGTAGTGTTTTTACCTCACTTTTATAGTGGAAATTTTTATTAAAAAAAAATCAATAAAATAATTTGTAGTGTTTTTATTTCATTTTTATGGTGGGGTGTTTGTTAGTTACCATGGTACTGGTGATGTTGGTTTATGGGGTATTTAGTACTGCTTAATTGCTGTTCTTGGTGTCATTGTCCTATTTTTGGGGTTTGGTAGGACTTATATAGTGGCATTTAGAGTGGTGGTTTTGCAAGGGGGGGTAGGGGGGGTTTGGAATTAGAAACCAGTATAATATATATATATATATAATATAGTATAATATAATATACGCGCGTATGCGTATGCGTATGCGTATGCGTATGCGTATGCGTATGCGTATGCGTATGCGCGTTCGAACTCTTATGTCCTGTGACCATTGACTGAATAACACCTTTAAGAGTCTGGATGCTGATAAAACAGATTAGAGTATGCGCGTGAGATCCAGGGGTTTAATGCTAAGTAAATATTTCCATGTCCTGTGACCATTGACTGAACAACACCTTGAAGGCTGGGAATGCTAGTGGGTCCATTTTCAATCTGAAGTCCAGCTACAAGTTAATTGACTGCGTCGAGGCCGGTTTGAGGCCGTAGGTGAGTCGGTGCGATTACCCCCCCCAAAAAAAAAAATACCAAATGTATGGCAGCCCAGGTGATGCAAGATCACGGTTGATTAGTCATAAGTCCATCGAGATGTCTTATTTAAGGGGAATGAGTGGGCGATTTTAGGTGAGATGGCCCTGAAGAAAGAACCAGATGTCAGATATAGTTTCAGGTTAGAAACCCCCACGTGTTATGGGCCCGGAGCGAGGAGAGGGATACTTGCCTGGCGGGTTGCTGGTTTCTCGGGAGTTGGTGGTTAAGGGATTCCGGTTGGAGGAGGTTCGTGTACGACGTTTTACTGACACAATGCCTTATATGATATGCGGGTGGTAGATAGGTGTATGTACGATTATGCATAGGATGTATTATGTAAGATTATTAATGTGTAGTATATTATGATATGTATGGGGTAGATAGATGTATGTATGATTATACATAGAATGTGCTATGTAAGATTATTAATGTATAGTATATCATGATATGTATGGGGTAAATAAATATATGCACGATTATACATAGAGTATAATCGTGCGGGGGGGGGGGTGTTAAAGAAGATGTATGATGGGTGTGTGATGCTGCTGTTATGTTTAGGGGTTGTTGCAAGGAGTAGTTTAATTAGAATGTCAGCTTTGGGAGTTGATGGTGGAGCGGTATTATGTTTCTTCCTTGAGTGTCTTAGGAACCGGTTGGGGTTCATTTATGGTTTACAAGACCATAGTAATGGTTATACTACTAGGACTGTCTTCATTTTATGAGTTTGTTCTCGATAAGTCCGGCTAGGGGTATGAGGACTAGGATGATGGTGAAATATGAGATTGATGCTACTTGGCCAATGATAATAAAGGGGTGTTCAACTGGTTGGCCCCCGATTCATGTTAGGATGAGTAGGTTGGCTACTAGAGTTCAGAATAGGCACTGGCTGATGGGTCGGAATGTCAGGCTGCGTTGTTTTGCTGTGTGAAGTATTGGGATGATTGCTAGGACTAGGATGGAGCAGAGCAGGGCTAGTACTCCTCCTAGTTTATTGGGGATTGATCGTAAGATTGCGTAGGCGAATAGGAAGTACCATTCTGGCTTAATGTGAGGGGGAGTGTTTAGTGGGTTTGCTGGGGTGTAGTTATCTGGGTCTCCTAGTAGGTCTGGAAAGAATAATACTAAGGTTAATAGAAATAGAATTGTGAGGAGCATGCCTAGGATGTCTTTGATGGTGTAGTAGGGGTGGAATGGGATTGAGTCTGAGGTAGATGAGATTCCTAAGGGGTTGTTGGATCCAGTTTCATGTAGGAATAATAAGTGGACTACTACAAGGGATGTTACTACGAATGGTAAGATGAAATGGAAGGCGAAGAATCGTGTAAGGGTGGCCTTATCTACTGAAAACCCACCTCAGATTCATTCGACTAGGTTGGTTCCAATGTATGGGATGGCTGATAGGAGGTTGGTGATTACGGTAGCTCCTCAGAATGATATTTGTCCTCATGGTAGGACGTATCCTATAAATGCTGTAGCTATGACTGTAAGTAGCAATATGATGCCAATGTTCCATGTTTCTGTAAATATATAGGATCCGTAGTATAGGCCTCGGCCTACATGGATATACAGGCATATGAAGAATAGTGATGCTCCGTTGGCGTGAAGGTATCGAATAAGTCACCCGTAATTGACATCTCGGCAAATGTGGGTGACAGATGAGAAGGCGGTTAGTGTGTCTGCTGTATAGTGTATGGCTAGGAATAATCCTGTGATGATCTGTATGGTTAGGCAGATGCCTAATAGTGAGCCGAAGTTTCATCATGCTGAAATGCTTGTTGGTGTAGGTAAATCGATGAGTGATTCATTGATAATTTTGAGGAGTGGGTGGTTTTTGCGTATGTTGGTCATTAGTTCTTGTAGTTGAATTTACAACGGTGGTTTTTCATATCATTGGTCATGGTTGGTTCCATGCGGGAACTATGATATATGTGGTGTTCTTATTGAGTGTGGTATTTGTTATTAGTTTTGTTGGTTTTTCTTCAAAGCCTTCTCCTATTTATGGGGGTCTGGGGTTAATTGTGGGGGGTGGGGTTGGATGTGGTATTGTAATATGTCTTGGTGGGTCTTTTTTGGGGTTGATGGTGTTTTTGGTATATTTGGGGGGTATGCTTGTGGTGTTTGGTTATACTACTGCTATGGCAACAGAGGAGTACCCTGAGACTTGGGGGTCTAATGTTGTGATTTTAGGAGGTTTACTTGTAGGTTTGTTGTTTGAGGCGTTGATGGTTATTTGGTTGGCTAGCGATGATGGTATAGGGTTGGTCTTTTGTAGTTTGAAGGATATAGAGGATTGGGTAGTTTTGGAGAGTAATGATTTGTCTTTAGTTCGTGAGGATTTTGTTGGTGGGTCGGCTCTATATGATTATGGTAGTTGGTTGGTTGTTGTGGCAGGGTGATGTTTATTTGTTACTATTTTTATTGTGATTGAGATCACTCGTGGGTGTTAGAGGAATAGAAGTAAGGCTAGGAGAAAGGATATTAGGAAGGACAGGAAGTAGAGTTTGATTAGGCCTTTTTGGTTTGATGTTATTATGGATGCTGAGAGTTGAATTTGGGAGATGCTTTTTGGGGCGATTTTTTCTAGTCATGCTTGGTCTATAAGTGAGGCTGGGTTTTGGCTTATTGATAGGCTGTAGTATGGAGCTAGTCGATGCATTGTATTTGTGTAGAACCCTAGGAGAGAAGAGAATGAGTGTGTATGGGTTGGGCGGTTGGGTTGAAGGTTAAGTGAAGTTTGGTTTAGTTCTGTTGCTAGGACAAGTCCGGTGATTGTTACACCTAGTGCGGTTAGTTTTAGGTAACTAGGTATTGTGGTTTGGGGTATTACTAGAGGTGGAATTAGGTTTGAGATTATAAAGCCGGCGAAAATACTGCCTAGGGCTAGTCGTTTGATTGGGTTTAGTAGGGCGGGGTTGTTTTCGTTGATTAGGATTAGTGTAGGAAATCGTGGTTGGCCTAATGTTGCTAAGAAGATGAGTCGGGCGCTATATATGGCTGTGAATGATGTGGCTACTAAAGTGATTAGAAGGGCTCAGGCGTTTGTGTGGGATGTGTTTGCTGCTTCAATGATGAGGTCTTTGGAGTAGAAGCCTGTGAGGAATGGTATTCCTGTTAGGGCGAGGCTTCCGATTATTAGGGCAGTGGAGGTGAGGGGTATGGGTTTTATTAGCCCCCCTATTTTACGGATGTCTTGTTCATTGTTTAGGCTGTGGATAATGGATCCTGAGCATATGAATAGTATGGCCTTGAAGAATGCGTGTATGCAGATGTGTAGGAATGCTAGATGTGGTTGGTTGAGTCCAATGGTGACTATTATTAGGCCTAGTTGGCTTGAGGTTGAGAAGGCAATGATTTTTTTGATATCATTTTGTGTTAGGGCGCATACAGCAGTGAATAGGGTAGTGATGGCTCCTAAGCATAGGGTGAGTGTCAATACGAGTGGGTTGTTTTGTATGATAGGGTGAAATCGCACTAGTAGAAATACTCCTGCTACTACTATAGTGCTTGAGTGCAGTAGAGCTGAAACTGGGGTGGGTCCTTCTATGGCTGATGGTAATCAGGGGTGTAGGCCGAATTGGGCTGATTTTCCGGCAGCAGCAAGTAAAAGTCCTATCAGTGGTAGAGAGTTGCTTGGGTTTAGTGCGAAGATTTGTTGTAGGTCTCACGAGTTTAGGTGTAGTATTAGTCATGCTATGGTTATGATAAATCCAATGTCTCCAATTCGGTTGTATAAGATTGCCTGTAGGGCAGCTGTGTTAGCGTCTGTTCGTCCGTGTCACCACCCGATTAGAAGGAATGATATGATTCCTACTCCCTCTCAGCCAATGAAAAGTTGTAGTATGTTGTTTGCGGTGACTAGGATGATTATTGTAATTAGGAATAGGAGAAGATATTTGAAGAATCGGTTAATGTGTGGGTCTGAGTGTATATATCATAGTGAGAATTCTATGATTGATCAGGTGACAAATAGTGCGATTGGTACGAATGTTAGTGAGAAGAAGTCTAGTTTAAAGCTTAGGGATAGTTTTATGCTTTGGATTGTCATTCAGTGTCAGTTAGAAATGTATATTTCTTGTCCTGATTGTATAAGCATTGTGGCTGGGATTATGCTGGTTATGAATGCATATGAGATAGCGGTAGTTACATAATGAGGGTAGGTTTTGGTTTTATATACTTTGGAGAAGGATAGTGTGATTGGGATTGTTAGAATGACAAGGGTTGTGATGGTTAAGGTAGCTATTAAGTTAATTACTTTTATTTGGATTTGCACCAAGTTTTTGGTTCCTAAGACCAATGGATTACTGTTATCCTATAAAAGTAAGAAAGCCATGTTGGTTATACATGGTTGACAGGAGTTAGCAGCTCTTGCAGTACTTTCTTGGTGAATAAGAATTGTTTATATTCTGTTACTAGATTCACGGGCTAGGGTTTTTTGTAAACTATATTCACAGTATATAGGCCCCAGGATGATTTTGGGGTTAATTGAGAGTAGTATGATGGGCAGGAGGTGTATTAGCATTAGTGTGTTTTCTCGTGTAAATGTTGGTTTGATAGTGCGGATGTGGTATGTAAATTTTCCTCGTTGGGTGGTGATTAATATGTATAGTGAGTATAGGGCTGTGATTAGCATGTTGAGTCCTACTAGTATAATTGTAAGGTGGGACCAGGTAAATGTTGATGTGGCAATGAATAGTTCTCCAATTAGGTTGATTGTAGGAGGTAGTGCTAGGTTAGTGAGGCTTGCTAGTAGTCATCATGAGGCTATCAGTGGGAGTAGAGTTTGTAATCCTCGGGCTAGGATTATTGTACGACTGTGGGTCCGTTCGTAGTTAGTGTTGGCTAGGCAGAATAGTAGAGATGAGGTAAGGCCGTGTGCTACTATAAGTGCTGTGGCTCCTATAAAGCTTCAGGGTGTTTGGATTAGGATTGCTACAATCACTAGGGCTATGTGGCTTACTGATGAGTAAGCGATTAATGATTTTAGGTCTGTTTGACGAAGACAGATGGAACTAGTTATTACTATCCCTCATAGTGATAGTATTATAAATGGATAGGCTATGTGTTCTGTTGTTGGGTTTAGGATTATTGTAATTCGTATTATGCCGTAGCCGCCTAGTTTTAGGAGGATGGCTGCTAGCACTATGGATCCTGCAATGGGGGCTTCTACGTGTGCTTTTGGCAGTCATAGGTGTAGGCCATATAGTGGTATTTTTACTATGAATGCTATTATGCATGCTAGTCATATAAGTTTGGATGTCCATGAGTGGGGTAGTTCTGGGGTTCAGTGTTGTAGTATGAGTAGGTTTAGTGATCCAATGGTGTTTTGCATGTAGATCAGAATGACTAGCAGGGGTAGTGACCCGATTAGAGTGTAGAACAAGAAGTAGTAACCTGCGTTTAGTCGTTCTGCTTGGTTTCCTCATCGGGTGATGATGATGAGTGTTGGGATTAATGTGGCTTCGAATAGGATGTAAAATAGGATTAGTTCTGTGGCGGTGAATGTTATAATAAGTAGTGTTTGTAGTGTGATTAGTATTGAGATATATAATTTTTTCCGGGTGATTGATTCTTTGGATAGGTGTGATTGGCTGGCCATAATTATAAGGGGGAGTAGCCATGTGGTGAGGATCACTAGTGGGGTGGAGATTGGGTCTGCGAAGAATGTTGGTGAGAAGGTGAGGTTGGAGTTTGTTGTCTGGAAAAGTATGGAAAGACTGATGAGGCTGATAAGGATGCTGTGGATAGTTGCGTTAATTCAGATTATGTTATTTTTGGATAGTCATGTCAAGGGGATTAGTATGATGGTTGGGGTGATTAGTTTTAGCATTGTAGTAGGTTTAGGTTCTGTACGTGATCTAGTCCGTAGGTATTTGATACTATTACTAGTAGGGCTAAGCCTACGGCAGCTTCGCAGGCGGCGAAGACTATTAGGATGATCGGTATTATGGTGGATATAGTGAAGTGTGTGGTTAAGATTGTTAGGGTACTTAGGACAAATAGGGATAGTATCATTCCTTCTAGGCATAGTAGGGAGGATATTATGTGTGATCGGTATACTAATAGTCCTGTTAGGGCTATTATGAATGCCATGAGTACGTTTGAATAAATTGAGGGCATGTGGTAGCTATGAGTTGAATCACAGTCTGCTGAGTCGAAATCAGCTATTTTAATTAAACTAGCTAGCATATTCGGTTCATTCTAGTCCTTTTTGGAGTCATTCGTAGGCCAATCCTAGTGCTAGAAGTGAGATTAGAAATAGGGCTGTTATAAGTATTGGGGTGAGATTGTTGGATTGTGAAGCCCATGGGAGTGGTAGTAGAAGGGCGATTTCCAGGTCGAATAACAGGAATGTGATGGCTACCAGGAAGAATTTTATTGAGAATGGTAGTCGGGCTGATCCTATGGGGTCGAAGCCACATTCGTAGGGGCTTGATTTTTCTGCGTAGGTATTCATTTGGGGTAGTCAGAATGCGATTAGTACTAGTAGGGAGGAGAGGGATGTGTTGATGATTAGGGTTAGTGCTAGGTTTATTGTTCTATTCCGGGTTTGTGCTGGAACTAACTGATTGGAAGTCAGTTGTACTATTTAATACTAATAGAACAAGATCCTCATCAGTAGATGGATACGTAGAGGAATAGTCACACTACGTCTACGAAGTGTCAATATCAAGCGGCGGCTTCGAATCCAAAGTGGTGGTTGGATGTGAAGTGAAATTTAAGTTGTCGTAGGAAGCATACAATTAGGAATGAGGAGCCAATAATTACATGTAGTCCGTGAAATCCTGTTGCTATAAAGAAAGTAGATCCATACACACCGTCGGAGATTGTGAATGGGGCTTCGAAGTATTCTGAGGCTTGTAGTAGGGTGAAATATACTCCTAGGGTGATGGTAATAAATAGGGCTTGGAGTATGTGTTTTCGATGTCCTTCTATTAGGCTGTGATGTGCTCATGTGATAGATACTCCTGATGCAAGGAGAACTGATGTGTTTAGTAGGGGTACTTCTAGCGGGTTTAGTGGGTGGATTCCTGTTGGGGGTCAGCATCCTCCTAGTTCTGGTGTTGGGGCTAGGCTTGAGTGGTAGAAGGCTCAGAAAAACCCTGCAAAAAAGAAGACTTCTGATACAATGAATAGGATTATGCCGTATCGTAGGCCTTTTTGTACGATGGTTGTGTGGTGTCCTTGAAATGTACTTTCTCGGATTACGTCTCGTCATCATTGATATATGGTTAAGAAGTTGGTAATTAGGCCCAGTATTAGTAGTGTCATAGAGTTAAAGTGGAATCACATGGTTAGGCCTGATGTTATTAGTAGGGCTGATAGTGCCCCTGTAAGTGGTCAAGGGCTTGGGTTTACTATGTGGTAGGCATGTGTTTGGTGGGTCATTAGGTATTATCATGTAGGTATAGGCTTACCAGGAGTGTGAATACGTAGGCTTGAATTAGGGCTACGGCGAATTCCAGGATTGTTAGGAGGATTAGGATAATGAACGTGATTGAGGCTGTCGTGGGGCTAATAGATATTAGTACTAAGGTGGCTCCTCCGATTAGATGGATTAGAAGGTGTCCTGCTGTAATGTTAGCGGTTAGTCGAATGGCTAGGGCTATGGGTTGGATGAATAGGCTGATGGTTTCGATGATGATAAGTATCGGGATAAGGGGGATTGGGGTTCCTTGGGGTAGGAAGTGGGCTAGTGAGGCTTTGGTTTTGTGTCGGAAGCCTGTTATTACTGTTCCGGCTCATAGGGGGATAGCTATTGCTAGGTTTATTGATAATTGTGTGGTTGGGGTGAATGTGTGTGGTAGTAGGCCTAGGAGGTTTGTTGTTCCAATGAAGATGATTAGTGAGGTTAGTATGAGGGCTCATGTTCGTCCTTTGGTGTTGTGGATATTCATTATTTGTTTTAGGATTGTGTTAACTAGTCACTGTTGGATAGTTACTATTCGGTTGTTTGTCAGGCGGTTTGGGGTTGGAAATAGGATGCTTGGAAGTATGATGATTAGTGTGACGATTGGTAGTCCTGTTATTGTAGGTACAGCGAATGAGGTAAATAAATTTTCGTTCATTTTGTTTCTCAGGGGGTGGAGTGTTTTGGTTTTTTTGTTGTAGTGGGTTGTGGTTGTGAGAATAAGCTGTGGTTGGTAAATTTTAGTTGTATAAGGATAAATAGTGTCAGTAGTATTGACAGGATGGTGGTGAATCATGTTGATGTGTCTAGTTGAGGCATTTCATTGAGGAGAGATTTGTAGCACTCTCAGTCTTTAACTTAAAAGGTTAATGCTATTTTAGCATCTCAAGGAATTTAAAGTATAGATGTTGATCAGTTTTCGAAGTGTTTTAATGGTACTAGCTCTAGGACAATTGGCATAAAGCTGTGGTTTGAGCCGCAAATTTCTGAGCATTGGCCATAGTAAAGTCCTGGACGAGTGGATATAAGTGTAGCTTGGTTCAATCGACCAGGAATGGCGTCTGTTTTGAGGCCCATAGATGGAACAGCTCATGAGTGTAATACGTCTTCTGATGAGATTAGCATTCGGATTGGGAGTTCCATTGGGAGGACGAGTCGGTTGTCTACTTCTAGTAGTCGCAGGTCTCCTGGTTTTAGGTCTGTGGTAGGGATTATGTAAGAGTCGAAGTTTAGGTCCTCGTAGTCTGTGTATTCGTAGCTCCAGTATCATTGGTGGCCTATGGCTTTAATGGTTAGTAGTGGGTTGTTGATTTCGTCTATTATGTAGAGGATTCGTAGAGATGGAAGTGCGATAAGAATTAGGATGATGGCGGGCAAAATGGTTCATACTGTTTCCACCTCTTGGGCATCTATTGTGCTTGTATGGGTTAGTTTTGTTGTTAGTATAAGTGTAATGATGTAGAGTACTAGTGAGCTGATTAGGAATACAATTATAAGTGTGTGGTCGTGGAAATGTAATAGTTCTTCTATAATGGGTGATGTGGCGTCTTGAAATCCTAGTTGGAGTGGGTAGGGCATGGGAGGAACAAAGGGGTTTAACCTATAATTTAACTTTGACAAAGTTATATAATTTTTTTATTAGTGCCTCATGAGGAGAAAGCCATAGGGGCTATGAAGCTGGCTTGAAACCGGTTTTTGGGGGTTCGACTCCTTCCTTTTTCGGTTAAACTTTTACGTAAGCGGGTTCTTCGAATGTGTGGTATGGTGGAGGGCATCCGTGTAGTCATTCAATGTTGGTTGGTGTTAATTCGACTAGTGAGACCTCTCGTTTGGACGCGAATGCTTCTCAGATTATGAAGATTATTAGTATTACTGCTGTAAGTGAGATGAAAGATCCTATTGATGATACAGTGTTTCATAGTGTGTAGGCGTCTGGGTAGTCGGAGTATCGTCGTGGCATGCCTGATAGGCCTAGGAAATGTTGGGGGAAGAATGTTAAGTTTACCCCAATGAATATGATAATGAAGTGGATTTTGGCCCAAGTTAGGTTTAGGGTGTATCCAGTGAATAGGGGGAATCAGTGGACGAAGCCTCCCATAATGGCGAATACAGCTCCTATGGAGAGAACGTAGTGGAAGTGGGCTACTACGTAGTAGGTATCGTGTAGTACAATGTCTAGGGATGAGTTGGCCAGTACGATTCCTGTTAATCCGCCTACTGTGAATAGGAAAATAAAGCCCAGGGCTCATAATATGGCTGGTGATCATTTGATGTTTCCTCCATGTAATGTGGCTAGTCAGCTGAACACTTTTACTCCAGTTGGGATGGCAATGATTATTGTGGCTGATGTGAAGTAGGCTCGTGTGTCTACGTCTATGCCTACTGTGAATATGTGGTGGGCTCATACGATGAATCCTAGGAAGCCGATTGATATTATGGCTCATACTATTCCTATGTAGCCAAATGGTTCTTTTTTTCCAGAGTAGTAGGTAACGATGTGGGAGATCATGCCGAATCCTGGTAGAATAAGGATGTATACTTCTGGATGTCCGAAGAATCAGAATAGGTGTTGGTATAGGATTGGGTCTCCTCCGCCTGCTGGGTCGAAGAATGTGGTATTTAGGTTCCGGTCTGTTAATAGCATGGTGATGCCTGCTGCAAGTACTGGTAGTGATAGTAGTAGAAGGACTGCTGTGATCAATACTGATCAGACGAACAGAGGGGTTTGATATTGAGTTATGGCTGGTGGTTTTATGTTAATAATAGTAGTGATGAAGTTAATTGCTCCTAGAATGGATGATACCCCTGCCAGATGCAGAGAGAAGATAGTGAGATCTACTGATGCGCCAGCGTGGGCTAGGTTGCCTGCTAGTGGAGGGTATACTGTTCAGCCCGTTCCTGCTCCAGCTTCTACTATGGATGAGGCTAGTAGGAGTAGGAATGATGGGGGAAGAAGTCAAAAGCTTATGTTATTTATTCGTGGGAATGCTATATCTGGGGCTCCGATTATTAGAGGGACTAGTCAATTGCCAAACCCGCCGATTATGATTGGTATGACTATGAAGAAAATTATAACGAATGCGTGGGCGGTAACGATTACGTTGTAAATCTGGTCGTCTCCTAGTAGTGTGCCTGGTTGTCCTAGTTCGGCTCGGATTAATAGGCTCAGGGCGGTGCCTACCATTCCGGCTCAGGCTCCGAATAGTAAGTATAAGGTTCCGATATCTTTGTGGTTTGTTGAGAATAATCATCGTGTGATGAACATAGGTAAAATGGCTGAGTAAGCATTAGACTGTAAATCTAAAGACAAGGGTTGAGTCCCCTTTTTTGCCACACAGTCTCGATAAGTTACTTGAACTGCAAATTCAAGGAAGCAGCTTCAGACGCTGCCGGGGCTTCTCCCGCCTTTTTTTTTGAGGCGGGAGAAGTAGATTGAAGCCAGTTGTATAGGGCGTTTAGCTGTTAACTAAAGTTTCGTGGGGTTGGAGCCCATCAGTCTAGTGAGGATTTAGTTTAATTAAAGCGTCTGGTTTGCGTCCAGGAGATGTGGGGTGTAGTCCTGCAATCTTTGGTTCAGGGGTTAAGTAGTATGTACTTGCTTAGGGCTTTGAAGGCTCTCGGTCTAGGGTTTAACCTAAACCCCTAGTCTAAGATCATTATTATTGGGGTTAGTGGGATTATTATGGTGGTTATGATAATTAGGGTTGATGTGAGGGGTGGGAATTTTGTTGATTTAATTTTTCATTTTATTTTTATGTTGTTGGTTGATGGGAATATGGTTAGTGAGGTTGAGTATACTAGTCGTATGTAGAAGTAGAGGTTTAGTAGTGCTAGTATGGCTATGATAGTTGGGAGGATGATTATGTCGTTTTTTGTTAGTTCTTGGATGATTATTCATTTTGGAATGAAGCCTGATAGTGGCGGTAGTCCTCCTATTGATAGTAGTGTGGTCAGGGTGATGGCTGTCAGGATTGGGGTTTTGTTTCATGTGAGTGATATTGATAGGGTTGTGGTGGCTGAGTTGCTGATAAATAGGATGAACATTGTGATTGTTGTTGTTAGGTAAATTATTAGGTTGAGGATTATGAGTGATGGGTTGAATGAAATGATGGCTGTTATTCATCCTATGTGTGCTACAGATGAGTAGGCTATTATTTTTCGTAGTTGTGTTTGGTTTAGGCCTCCTCAGCCTCCGATTATGATTGATAGTATAGATATGGTAAGTATTATGTTGAAGTTGATGGTTGGGTGGATTTGATATATGATTGTTATGGGGGCTAGTTTTTGTCATGTTAGTAAGATTATTCCTGGTATTAGTGGGGTTCCTTGGGTTACTTCCGGCACTCAGAAGTGGAATGGGGCAAGTCCTAGTTTTATGGCTAGTGCTGTGGTTATTGCGTAGGATGATATTGGGTTGAATATTTTCATGATTGTTCATTGGCCTGAGTGGGTTATGTTAATAATTACTGCTAGTATGAGGAGTATGGATGCTGTTGCTTGGGTTAGGAAATATTTGGTGGCAGCTTCTGTGGCTCGTGGGGTTGGCTTGATTATTAGAATGGGAATTATGGAGAATATATTTATTTCTAGTCCTATTCAGATTAGTAGTCAGTGGGAGCTGATTATGGTAATTATTGTTCCTATGAATAGGTTGAGTAGGATGATGGTGAGAATAATGGGGTTTATTAGTACGGGAAGGCTGTGAGCCTACATTTTCGGGGTATGGGCCCGATAGCTTAGTTAGCTGACCTTACTTAGAATGTGGTGTAATATGGTAGCACGGAGACTTTTGGGTTCTCATGTGTAGGTTCAAGTCCTGCGATTCTAGGAATAAGAGGATTGTAGCCTCTATGATTTACTCTATCAAAGTAACTCTTTTGTCAGACATATTCCTATATGTGAGGGGGGATTCCTGCTGATATTGCTGGGGTTGATACGTGGAGTATACACAATGCTAGGGTTAGTGGTAGGAAGTTTTTTCATAGTAGGTGTATTAGCTGGTCATAGCGGAATCGTGGGTAGGATGCTCGTACTCATAGGAATGTAATTGTTAATGCTAGGGTTTTTGTGATAAAATTTGTTGTGAATAATTCTGGGAATAGTGGGTTGTGAAGGGCTCCTAGGAATAGGGTGGTTGTTAGTGCATTTATTATAATAATATTGGTGTATTCGGCTATGAAGAATAGGGCGAATGGCCCTGCTGCGTATTCTACATTGAATCCAGATACTAGTTCAGATTCGCCTTCGGTAAGGTCGAATGGGGCTCGGTTTGTTTCTGCTAGTGTTGAGATGAATCATATTATTGCTAGGGGTCATAGTGGGAAGATTAGTCAAAGGTGTTCTTGTGTTGTGGTCAGGGTTGATAGTGTGAAGGATCCGTTTATTATTATGATTGATAGTAGGATAATAGCTAAAGTTACTTCGTAGGAGATTGTTTGCGCTACTGCTCGTAGGGCTCCGATAAGGGCATATTTTGAGTTGGAGGCTCATCCGGATCATAGGATTGAGTAAACTGCAAGACTAGATAGGGCTAGGATGAATAGTACGCCTAGGTTAAGGTTGACAAGCGGGTGTGGCATGGGCATTGGGATTCATATAGATAGGGCTAGGGAGAAGGCTAGTGTTGGGGCCATAGTGAATATGAGTTTTGATGATGTTAGGGGTCGGAGGGGTTCTTTGATAAATAGTTTGATTGCGTCGGCGATTGGTTGTAGGAGTCCATATGGTCCTACAACGTTAGGGCCTTTACGTAGTTGTATGTACCCGAGGATTTTTCGTTCTACCAGTGTCAGGAAGGCTACTGCTAGTAGAATCGGGATAATTAGGCATAGTGTGTTTATTAGGAGCATGTTGTTAAGAAGAGGGGTTGAACCTCTGGTTATAAAGGTTTAAGTTTTACGCAATTACCTGTCTCTGCCATCTTAACTAAGGCTCTGGTTTAGAGCGTGGTTTAATTGTGTGTTCGGTTTAGATTGAGATTAACTTCATCTATTTGGATTTAAGGCGCGTGTGACAAGTTGGCCTTATTTCTCTTGTCCTTTCGTACTGGGGGAAATAAGTTATAGATAGAAACCGACCTGGATTACTCCGGTCTGAACTCAGATCACGTAGGACTTTAATCGTTGAACAAACGAACCTTTAATAGCGGCTGCACCATTTGGGTGTCCTGATCCAACATCGAGGTCGTAAACCCTATTGTCGATATGGGCTCTATAATAGGATTGCGCTGTTATCCCTGGGGTAACTGGTTCCGTTGATCAATATTTTGGGTCAATTTGTGATATGGTGGACTTAGACTTGTAGGTCTTAGTACTTATCATTCGGAGGGTTTGTTTTGCTCCGAGGTCACCCCAACCAAAATTGTCAGCTCATACGTGTATGTGTTATTCCTGTTGGCTGTTGGTTAGATGTTGTTGAGCTGGTTAATTTAAGCTCCGCAGGGTCTTCTCGTCTTATATGTTTATTCCCGCCTCTTCACGGGAAGGTCAATTTCACTGATTGGAAGTAGGAGACAGTTGAATCCTCGTTTGGCCATTCATACAGGTCCTTAATTAGAGAACAAGTGATTATGCTACCTTTGCACGGTCAGGGTACCGCGGCCGTTAAACGTGTGTCACTGGGCAGGCAGTGCCTCTAATAATAGTAATGCTAGAGGTGATGTTTTTGGTAAACAGGCGGGATTCATGTTTGCCGAGTTCCTTCTATTTCTTTTTATCTTTCCGGTGTGCATTCCTGTGTTGGGTTAACAGTGGATGTGGGAATGTTGTTATTTTGTGGGTTATAGTTGCCTTGTCTGTTAATTGTCAGTGGGGTATCCGTTCTGATGTATGCTTATGCTCGGAGAAAGTGTTCTTGTTACTTATGCTAACATTATCTCTTCTATTAAAATAATAGATTGGTCCAGTGGTGTGTGTCGGGAGGTGGCGTGTATATTGTGGGATTTAGGTTGGTTGTGGTTTTTGAGCTTTAACGCTATCTTTATTGGTGGCTGCTTTTAGGCCAACAATGGGCAGTTATTATTGCTTACTCTTCGGTTCAGGTTTAGTCCTCGTTTCAATAGAGCTGTACCTCTATTGATTATATTTAAAACTTACATTGGGATTAGGTTTAAGTGCGGGTTCTTGGGGTAAATTTTAAGTCGAACTAATATTCTGTCCTGGACAACCAGCTATCACCAGGCTCGGTTGGCTTTTCACCTCTACTTACAGATCTTCTCACTATTTTGCAACATAGACGAGTTAGTTCTGTCAACTGTCCGTAAGTAGCTCGTCTGGTTTCGGGGTTCTTGACTGAAGTTCTCTTTGCCAAGGGTGTTCTAGTTAACTCATTATGCAAAAGGTAAAAGTGTTAGTCTTTGCTGTTTTGTACTTTGAAGTGGTCTTTCATCTTTCCCTTGCGGTACTTTCTCTATAGCTCCGGTGGTAAGAATTTCTATCTCCTATACTTTAATGATGGGTAAATGTTTTGTTTATTGTTTATAGTTGGTAGTTGTGTTTAGTGGGTTGTTGGGCTAGTTTTGGTTCAAAGTGGTCAGTATATCTGAAATCTTCAGGGTGTAAGCCGGATGCTTTGTTTAAGCTACACTTTGTTGGTCCAAGCACACCTTCCAGTATGCTTACCTTGTTACGACTTGTCTCTTCTCATATTATAATTAACTAGGGTTTATGAAAGTGGAGTTTATGAATAATTGAAGAGGGTGACGGGCGGTGTGTGCGTGCTTTATGGCCTAGTTCAGCTAAGCTCTCTATTCTTAGCTTACTACTAAATCCGCCTTATGCTTAAGGGTGTTTCATTAAGGTTTTCGTGGGTGTTCTATTTTTAGAAAATGTAGCCCATTTCTTCCCATCCCATAGGCTACACCTTGACCTAACGTCTTTGTGTGTATCGTTGTGCTCACTTTGGCTCCTTGTTAGGGTTTGCTGAAGATGGCGGTATATAGGCTGTATTAGCAAGGGGTGGTGAGGTGTAACGGGGTTTATCGATTACAGAACAGGCTCCTCTAGGGGGATGTAAAGCACCGCCAAGTCCTTTGAGTTTTAAGCTGTTGCTAGTAGTACTCTGGCGAACAGTTTTGTTTATGAACTGTCTTGGTTTAGGGCCAGGCATAGTGGGGTATCTAATCCCAGTTTGGGTCCTGGCTATCGTGTATTCAGGCTTTTTAAAGTCACTTTCGTGGGGTATTTTTGTTTTTACCAGGGCTTTTTACGGCAGGGTGAAAATTTAACTTTATTGGTGATGGTGTCTTAAACACGCTTTACGCCGTGAACTATTAATTTGGGTTAGTCGTATGACCGCGGTTGCTGGCACGACATTTACCAACCCTGATATAGCATAATTTAGTCGGGCTTTCGCTCATTGCTTAATTTTTATCACTGCTGTGTCCCGTGGGGGTGTGGTTGAGCAAAGCGTTGTGAGCTACTGTTATGGTCAGTGTGCTTGATGCTCGCTCCTTTTGGTCTGTTGTAGGCCTAGAGGGCATTCTCACTGGGGTGCGGATACTTGCATGTGTAATTTTGCTATCAACTAATAGTAAGGCCAGGACCAGACCTGTGTGTCTGTGGAGTCATTTTGACTCATTTAGGCATTTTCAGTGCCTTGCTTTAGATTTTAAGCTACATGGAC